AGTACAAAAACGCGCCTTCGTCAAAGATCCAATCAGATAAATAATTGGAACGGTTGTATCGACCTTCCTCATAGAATTTCCTATTAGAAATGAATTTTGTAGCATTTGACTCCGTACCACCAAAGAATTGAATGACACACTGGAAAGATAACCCAGAAAGTTGATAGAGTACTTGGCTAAGTGGTTTAGATGAACCTTTCCTGGTTGAGACGACACATAAAAATGCCATTGCCATAAACGGGCAAGGTAATATTTCCATTTATTCATCAGAAGAGGCGTATCCTTTGAAGCTAGAATGGATTTTCCTTGATATCTAACATAATGCATGAAAGGATCCTTGAACAACCATAAGATGTCCTGAAAATCTTTAACAAAGACTTCAACAAGATGTTCGACTTTTCCATAGAAATACATTCGCTCAACGAGGACTCGAGAAGATGTTGATCGTAAATGAGAGGATTGGTTACAGAGAAAAAAGAGGATGGATTCATATTCATATACATGAAAATTATATAGAAACAATAACAATCTTGGATTACTTTTTAAAAAAACAGAAATAGAGTTCTTTGGGGTAATAAGACTATTCGCATTAAAATACTCGTGGAGAAAGAACCGTAATAAATATAACGAAGAGGCATCCTTTACCCAGTATCGAAGGAGTTGAACCAAGATTTCGGGACAAATGGGGTGGGGTAGTAGTACATCTAACACATAATTTAAATATAACAATTTGTCCTCGAAAAAAGGAAATATTGAATGAATTGATTGAAAATTATGAGATTTTTCAATTTCTTTCCCTTCTAAAAAAGCTACCAACCGTAGGGAAAGTGGAATTTCCACCACAACAGCAAATCCCTCTGATATAATTTGAGAATCCAACTTATTGTTGTGCCAAAAAATTGGATTTTGATTAGACTCATTAGTAGCAATACTCAAATAAATCGGTTGATACATTCGCGTAATTAACCGTTTCACACTCAGTGAACTAGATTTATTGTCATAACCCCCACTTTCCAATGAAATCGTCGAGCTATTTAAACCATGATCATGAGCAAGTGCATAAATATACTCCCGAAAAAGAAGCGGGTATAGCAAGTCGCGTTGTTGAGATCTATCTAGTTCTAAATAGACTTGAAATTCCTTCATTTGAAATTCGATTAAAAGCAAAGGAACAAAGGTAAGGAAGTTAGTGGGCGATCAAAGGATACATAGTGCGATACGGTGAAAACAAAGTATTGTAGTAAAAAAGTCGATACCTTGAAAACGGGTCGACTCATCAACGGATTCTCTATCCTCTCATTTACAGTTAATTTAATTGGTTTATGTTTGTTATACTATAACAAAGTGGTTAGAAACCCTTTATTTTTTCACTCCAATCGCTCTTTTGATTTGGAAAAAAAACAACTATCTTTCTTTATCAATATACTGCTTCTTCTACACATTCACCTACAATCCATAATAGGGATTCACGAATACTTAGGACTCATTAAATAAATCGATAATTCACTCATGGGAAAGCCTTTCCCCGCGTTAGGAACTAATATCTTTTTAACGTTTAATTAGATCGGATAATCATTCAAATTAAGAAACGAAGCTCGTTACTTTTTGTTTCCCTCTAATTGGAACCCTAGGGCTCTATCCATTTATTCATTCAACCCAACTTTGAATTCAATTTCTTTTGTTCCGCGCCAAGAATTCAAACTTGGTTTTGTATCGATTGAAAAAGAATCAAATATTCTCATAAGTATCCATTGATACGACATGCTGTTTTTTCCATTCATTCCTTTCAGGATCAGTCGTAGTCTTACAAACTCTCCCGAAGATTTGGACGAATCTTTGCTTCATAGAAATGTGTAAAAGATGCTAGCCGTACTTAAAAGCCGAGTACTCTACCGTTGAGTTAGCAACCCAAAGAATTTGAATGGGTAGATAGAATCGGAATAAAAAGAAATAAACAAAATGAAATTTAACAACGGAATCACAATATAAAACTAGCAAGAACTCAAAAAAAAAATTCTAATTGATTCTGAACATAAAAAGAAAAAAACCTATAGGACGGAGATAACTGAGTCCCTTTCTCCACGATCAAATTATATTTGTTCAATAAACTATTGTCAACATGACATTGAATATCAAAATTGCAAAAATACTAAAAAATAAATAAATAAAATGACGAAAACAAAAAGAGTGAATTAGAGTGAATTGTTTATTTATTAAATTAAAGTAAAATAAAAATAATAAATAGAATTTTATATATTAATAAAAAGGTATAATAAATATCGAAATGAATAAAGAATATCTAAAGAATTAGATAAATAAAAAACATTAGGAATACTTTTTTAGATAAATACTTGAAAAAACCGAAAATGAAAGAGGTATGAATAGAACAAAAAGGGGGGATAGTAAAATAGGAAAGAAAAAATTCTACAAAACTATATAAGACTCCTCCACACCCTCTTTTTTGTTCTATTCCCTAATAGAATTTCATTTTATTAAAACTAAGTTCTGTAAAAACCCCCGCTTTCTTTGAAATATCATGAACGGTTCCTGTAGGTTGGGCGCCCTTGTCAAGGAAATATAGAATAGCAGGAACATTTAAATGGGTTTGATTATTTATCGGATCATAAAAACCCACTTTCCGAAGATCTCTTCCTTCTCTTCGGGATCGACCATCAATTGCAACGATTCGATAAACGGCTCATTGGGATAGATATAGATGAAGAATATCCCCCCTAGAAACGTATAAGAAGTTTTCTCCTCGTACGGCTCGAGAAAAAATGGTTATAAGTGATAGTTATGTCTATGTATAAAATTCGAATAGAAAATAGCTCTCTAAAATAATCAAATCAATTAGAGATTTAAGTCCTTCTTTTTTTTTTTCTTTTTTCTAAAAGAAAAAAGAAAAGCATCCGTACTCTCATAACTCAAGTTGGATAAGTTTCAAAGCCCAAACGAAAATACTTAGACATTTCATTTCCTTTTTGAGCGGTCTCAAGCCACTTTCCTTTTTTGTTTGTCTCGTTTCGAATCGAATCGATTTTTTTATTTTTCATTCTGATCGAATTGTTGAGACAATTGAAAATGGTATTTCCTTGTTCCAGGATCCTTTATCTTTGCTTTTAATCATTGGGTTTAGACATTACTTCGGTGATCTTTAAAGTTTTTATTAGTTTTCAATTTTGAAAAAAAAAAAGGCAGCAACACACCCCCTTTTTATTTCTTTCTATCAAAGAATCATACGAACAATTGATTCCTACGGGATACACTTTTGATGGAAAGAGTTTTCCCAATTCCAACAAAATTTCCCCTTGCTTTTGTTTTGGATTTTAAAATTGCTCGAATCAGATCCTTTCAATTTCGATATCCAAATTTACTTACGAAGTTTTTTCCAACTTATTGATTGGTATTAACCCTAGATCCTTGCCCCTGAGAAATGAAGAAATCCTTTTACTCGAGCTCCATCCTGTCCTAGTTACATTACCACCCGCAAAAAGGTGAGGATTCTAATAGAACAGAAAAAAGAATGTCGAGCCAAGAACCCATTCATATAAAATCAAAATGGTGGATGCAAATCCACAACGGATCATGTCCTTCAAGTCGCACGTTGCTTTCTACCACATCGTTTCAAACGAAGTTTTACCATAACATTTCTCTAGTTTGGAACTGGTATGTAATTGATTCCATTATGGAATCATGAATAGTCATTGCTTAAGTCTATACACAGTCTTTTTCCTTGTAGATGGAGGGAATATTTAGGTTGTTAGTCTTTCATCCGGAATCCCGAAATAAAAGATCAAATCATAATAAAAAAGGGCGATTTCCATATCTATCAGATTAGACTGAACAATTTTCGTTGGAAGTAATTATGTATATTGTATGTTAATTATTTAATAGTAAGGTAAGGTCTCACAAATCTTAAAAAAGGCGAAAGAAGATTATCATTATCTCTGAAATCGAAGGATAGCAATCCATGCATATAAGCCTTTCCTAAAATTTGGAGTCGTTTTTTGTCTGGGCTTCCGATTCAATAATTGTTCCCAAAATGGAAAATAATGTAAAATGAAAATAGACTATATGAATCACCCCCGTCTCAATTGTTATTCCCGAGATTTGCAATTATTCATTTAATCATTTAATAAAGCCCAAAACAAAATACCTTCTGGTTTTTAGGTTAAGGTCAAAGAAAATCCATTCCATGTGCAACATGGATTATTGGTTACTGGGATTTGGACCGACACGGATATTCCAATCAGTATCTTTCAGTGCTCCCTAACTCTTATCTACCCCCACCCCAAATTCTTTCTGGGGGGATGCTGAATCCTAAAAAAAGATCTTATTTTACGGGATGCTATACTCTTTTTTATAGATATAAAGACAAAAAGGCCCAGATTTAGTCATTGTTTCCTTCTAAATTTTTAGATTCGGTCCGACCTGGGACGGAAGGATTCGAACCTCCGAATACCGGGACCAAAACCCGTTGCCTTACCACTTGGCGACGCCCCATTTCAATTTCTATTGGTACTAATAAACAGTATTATTGGTATTGGTTATTTGTCAATTCCAGCCCAAGCTCTAAAATTCGATTATTTTTTTAGTTTAGGATTCTGACACATGTAAGTGTAAAATAAAACTTTTAATTTATTGATCATTCTATAGAATTCAATTAAGATATTGTATGAAAGTACGATTTCTTCAATTCTGACACGAGAATAGAAGGATTTTGGTTTTGATTGGTTTGGTTCCAAGAAGTTTTTTTATTGTCTACCTTACTTTCTTTTCTTCCTTTTTATCTTATATCAATAAGATATTAATAACTCAATCAAAATCCAATTCTCTCAAAAAAAAGGTTTGTTATGTTTAATATCTTTCGTTTAATGTATATCTGTCTTAATTCTGCCCTTTATTCGAGTAGTTTTTTATTTGCCAAATTGCCCGAGGCCTACGCTTTTTTGAATCCAATTGTAGATGTTATGCCAGTAATACCTGTTCTATTTTTTCTCTTAGCCTTTGTTTGGCAAGCTGCTGTAAGTTTTCGATGAAACCTTTAATTGGGCTAGAAAATTTCATGATTTATCCGAGTTAGAGAAAAAATTCTAACAATTGAGAAGATCAGATGAGTCTTACAATATGAACGAATCCTCGCCTCAATTTAAACAGTGAAATTCTTGGGGAGCCACGATCTATTTTAATCCCTCCTTTTGTTATTTGTTGATTATAACCCCTTTTCACTGAAACCATATTAGAGCCAATCACAATGTTGAATTTGAATTGTGTTAATTTCTAAAAACTCTTTTCTATTTATAGAATCAAAATAAAAAAAAAAAAAACTTCATTTCTTGATATCAAAATCGGATATGTCGTATAAAAATATAGAATCTATTTTTTTCCTTTTACCCCAAAAATTTATTTGGAGATTGTATAATGCTTACTCTCAAACTCTTTGTCTACACCGTAGTGATATTCTTTGTTTCTCTCTTCATCTTCGGATTCCTGTCTAATGATCCAGGGCGTAATCCCGGACGCGAAGAATAAAAAAAAAAGAAGGGGTTGCTTGCTTTAGTCGTATAAATGTTCTTAGGGTTTTCTCAATTCCACATCTGTTACTATTAAAAAAAGGAAAAGTGTTTGCTAAAAAAGATACGAAGCGATCGACCAAAACGGAAAGAGAGGGATTCGAACCCTCGGTACGAATAACTCGTACACCGGATTAGCAATCCGACGCTTTAATCCACTCAGCCATCTCTCCTAAAAAAAAAAAAATAATAATTACTATGTTACATTACACAAAAAATAATGCTTGAAAAAGGACGCCCTTACTTTATTTTATATCTTTACTTTCTATATTCTCTATATTCTATAGAATATAGAAAGTAGTTTGATTATATAGCTCATCGAAAATATAGCTTATAGGTGTCTTGCGTATTCTATTATATAAATAGATCGCACTGTATCAGCAATTCCATTTCTATCATTTATAGAAAATTCAAAGACAGAGAGCATTCAAAAGAGATAAAATAGAAAAAACTAAAGAAAAGAATATCTCTTTAATTTCGTTCACCGGGGCCCTTTTTATTTCCACTTCAGCGGCCTGGCCTGGTCAGTATCCAGCCGGGCACTTTTTTTGTTCTAATGAAACATACCGCCAACCATAGAAAAATGCGAACCATAACATAAACCCAAATTTTAGATTTGGATTTGATTTGAAAACCAAAAAATGAAATACTTGTTATTGTATTCAAAGAACAAGAAAAAGAAGTACTATTTTGATTCCTATGATGATAGAGAATTAGAATCAAAGTGTCATTTCTTATTATTCTTTCATTTCTTTTTTTTTTTTTATTTCTTTGACTTTTACTGGAAAAAATACTGAAAAAAAAGGAAAAAAGAACTAGGGATTTTTTCACAATCCACTTGTTTTTGTCTTATGACTTAAGTTGTTTTGTTGAGCCATATATGTCAAAATTCGTCCAATAAAAGAGTTTTTTTTTATGAATTTTTCAATTTAGTTATTTAACCAAAAAAACCCCTCCTTTCCTAATTGCATTAGGACTCCTGACAAAGACGTCAACGTTCCAATTTTGAATTTTCGTTTCATGATTATTTTGAATTTCTGTTCTATCTTGATTCCATCCGATTTTCTTGTTCGACAAAAAGACCTTTTTATACAATAATCCCATTGTAGCGGGTATAGTTTAGTGGTAAAAGTGTGATTCGTTCAAGTAATCCCCTTAATAATTAAGGGGTCCTTCATTTTCATTGATATTCCAAACTTTATTTCTTAAAAGGATTAAAGTTGAATCCTTTCACTCTAAAATAAAAATAAAAAGATTCGGGGAAAAATATCCGTTCTCGTGATTTGTATCCAAGGGTCAATTCAAAATTGCAAATTTGGATTATAAAATTGCGAAACATAATTTTGTTTTTGAATTGGACCCGTACTTCCAATTTTTAAGTCTAAGTAAACGATCCATGGATAAAGATAAAAAAGTCTAGTTTGAATCGTAACTAAATCTTCAATTTTGGTTTTTTAGAGGTTCGATTGAAGCAAAATAGCTATTAAATGATAACTTTAGTTTACTAAAAACATCAACATATTTATATTCGATTTTTTTTTTAGCTCGGGGGAAACAAAAAACTTTTCCTAAGGATTCTCTCAAATAGAAATAGAGAACGAAGTAACTAGAAAAATGGGGATTGTTAGAATCCCCCTCTTCTAGAGGGATCATCTAGAAAGCGAATTGTTTTGAATTCATTCAGACAAAAAAAGCTGACATAGATGTTATGGGTCGAATTTTGTTATTTCTCTTGCGGCTTCTATCTGGGAATCTATCCATCGTCCATAAAGGAGCCGAATGACCCCAAAGTTTCATGTTCGGTTTTGAATTAGCGGCGTTAAAAAGTATGAATTGACGTCGACTATAACCCCTAGCCTTCCAAGCTAACGATGCGGGTTCGATTCCCGCTACCCGCTCCATATTCTAATTCTATCAATGAGAATAT